GTCCCTGTAGCTTACAACAAAGCATAGCACTGAAGATGCTAAGACGGTCCTCTATTACCCAGGGACAAAAGACTTAGTCCTAACCTTACCATTAGTTCTTGCTAGACACATACATGCAAGTATCTGCGTCCCAGTGTAAATGCCCTTGATTCCTACAACTACAGGTAAAAGGAGCTGGCATCAGGCGCGCCCACTGCAGCCCAAGACGCCTTGCTTAGCCACACCCCCACGGGTACTCAGCAGTAGTTAACATTAAGCAATAAGTGTAAACTTGACTTAGTTATAGCAATGCCTAGGGTTGGTAAATCTTGTGCCAGCCACCGCGGTCACACAAGAAACCCAAGCTAATCGTACACGGCGTAAAGAGTGGACCCATGTTTATCGTAGTAATTAAGGCCGAGACGTAACTGAGCTGTCATAAGCTTAAGATGCACTTAAAACCGCCCTAAAGACGACCTTAATCTATACGCTTAATTAAATTCCACGAAAGCCAGGACACAAACTGGGATTAGATACCCCACTATGCCCGGCCCTAAATCTTGATGCTTACCCCACTAAAGCATCCGCCTGAGAACTACGAGCACAAACGCTTAAAACTCTAAGGACTTGGCGGTGCCCCAAACCCACCTAGAGGAGCCTGTTCTATAATCGACAACCCACGATACACCCGACCACTTTTTGCCAAAACAGCCTACATACCGCCGTCGCCAGCTCACCTCCCTTGAGAGTATAACAGTGAGCACAATCGCCCTAACCCGCTAGTAAGACAGGTCAAGGTATAGCCAATGAAGTGGAAGAAATGGGCTACATTTTCTAACCTAGAAAATCTCAACGGAAAGGAGCATGAAACAGCCCCTAGAAGGCGGATTTAGCAGTAAAGCAGGATAATAATGCCTACTTTAAACTGGCTCTGAGGCACGTACATACCGCCCGTCACCCTCCTCACAAGCCTTAAACTCCTATAAATAATATACCTACCCGCCAAAGATGAGGTAAGTCGTAACAAGGTAAGTGTACCGGAAGGTGCACTTAGTACACCAAGGCGTAGCTATAATATAAAAGCATTCAGCTTACACCTGAAAGATACCTGCCATATACCAGGTCGCCTTGAAGCCCAACTCTAGCCCACCCCCCCTCCACTAGATCTACATTAAGAATTTACTCGACCTTTAAACTAAACCATTCTTCCAACTTAGTATAGGCGATAGAAAAGATTACTAGGCGCGATAGAGACCTGTACCGTAAGGGAAAGATGAAATAACAATGAACAAGCCAAGCAGTAAACAGCAAAGATAAACCCTTGTACCTTTTGCATCATGATTTAGCAAGAATAACCAAGCAAAGCGGACTTAAGCTTGTCGCCCCGAAACCCAAGCGAGCTACTTACAAACAGCTATCCTTGAGCGAACCCGTCTCTGTTGCAAAAGAGTGGGACGATTTGTTAGTAGAGGTGAAAAGCCAACCGAGCTGGGTGATAGCTGGTTACCTGTGAAATGAATCTAAGTTCTACCTTGACAACTCCTCCAAGGACTCCCAGCCACCCCATTGAAGACAATCAAGAGTAATTTAAAGGAGGTACAGCTCCTTTAAAAAAGAATACAACCTCCCCTAGCGGATAACTCCTAACCCCATAAAAGTAATTGTGGGCCTTCAAGCAGCCACCAACAAAGAATGCGTCACAGCTCCATCTCCCCAAAAATCCTAAAACTACATGACTCCCTTCCCACTAACAGGTCATCCTATAATAATAGGAGAATTAATACTAAAATGAGTAACTAGGATATGCCTCCTCTTAAGCGCAAACTTACATTCCCCTTATTATTAACAGACAACTAATACCCCCATTTCAACAAGACTACGTATTTCATTTTCTGTTAACCCAACTCAGGAGCGCCTACTAGAAAGATTAAAATCTGTAAAAGGAACTAGGCAAACCCTAAGGCCCGACTGTTTACCAAAAACATAGCCTTCAGCCAGACGAGTATTGAAGGTGATGCCTGCCCAGTGACCTCACGTTTAACGGCCGCGGTATCCTAACCGTGCGAAGGTAGCGCAATCAATTGTCCCATAAATCGAGACTTGTATGAAGGGCTAAACGAGGTCTTAACTGTCTCTTACAGGTAATCAGTGAAATTGATCTCCCTGTGCAAAAGCAGGGATGAATACATAAGACGAGAAGACCCTGTGGAACTTTAAAATCAACAGCCACCCCACAACAAAACAAAACCTACCAGGCCCACCACTAGCAGGACGCTGGCTTGCATTTTTTCGGTTGGGGCGACCTTGGAGAAATACGAATCCTCCAAAAATAAGACTACCCTCTCTTAACTAAGAGCAACTCCTCAACGTACTAATAGTAACCAGACCCAATACAATTGATCAATGGACCAAGCTACCCCAGGGATAACAGCGCAATCTCCTCCAAGAGCCCATATCGACGAGGAGGTTTACGACCTCGATGTTGGATCAGGACATCCTAATGGTGCAGCCGCTAYTAAGGGTTCGTTTGTTCAACGATTAATAGTCCTACGTGATCTGAGTTCAGACCGGAGTAATCCAGGTCGGTTTCTATCTATGATCCACTTCTCCTAGTACGAAAGGACCGGAAAAGTGGGGCCAATGCCTCAATGTACGCCCCCTCCCCTAAGTAATGACTTCAACTAAATTACCAAGGAGACCCATACTACCTAATCCTAGAAAAGGACCGCTAGCGTGGCAGAGTTTGGCAAATGCAAAAGGCTTAAGCCCTTTATCCAGAGGTTCAAATCCTCTCCCTAGCTTACTACTTACCCATGATTATAATCTACCTTGCCATATCTCTATCCTACGCCGTACCAATCCTACTCGCCGTAGCCTTCCTAACACTAGTAGAACGTAAAGTTCTAAGCTACATGCAAGCTCGAAAAGGCCCGAATATTGTAGGGCCTTTCGGGTTACTTCAACCAGTAGCAGATGGAGTGAAACTATTCATCAAAGAGCCTATTCGCCCATCCACATCTTCCCCAATCCTCTTCATCCTAACACCTATATTAGCTCTCCTCCTAGCTATTACAATCTGAATCCCCCTCCCTCTCCCCTTCTCCCTTACTGATCTTAACTTAGGCCTCCTCTTCCTCCTAGCTATGTCAAGCCTAGCAGTATATTCAATCTTATGGTCTGGCTGAGCCTCTAACTCAAAATATGCACTTATAGGTGCACTACGAGCAGTAGCTCAAACCATTTCTTATGAAGTAACACTGGCCATTATCCTCCTGTCCGTAATTATATTAAGCGGAAACTATACCCTAAACACCCTAGCCACAACCCAAGAACCTTTATACCTCATCTTCTCTTCCTGACCCCTTGCGATAATATGGTACATCTCCACTCTCGCCGAAACTAACCGCGCCCCATTTGACCTTACAGAAGGAGAATCTGAACTGGTCTCAGGTTTTAATGTAGAATACGCTGCAGGCCCATTTGCCCTTTTCTTCTTAGCTGAATATGCAAACATTATATTAATAAACACTATAACTGCCATCCTATTCCTAAACCCAAGTTCACTTAACCTACCTTCAGAATTATTTCCTTTAACTCTGGCTACAAAAACCCTTCTTCTCTCCTCAGGTTTTCTATGGATCCGTGCCTCCTATCCACGATTCCGCTACGATCAACTAATACACCTTCTCTGAAAAAACTTCCTACCACTAACACTAGCCCTATGCCTTTGACACACAAGCATACCCATTTCCTATGCAGGCCTCCCACCCTACCTAAGAAAGTACACCCGAACTAAAGGAAATGTGCCTGAACATTAAGGGTCACTATGATAAAGTGAACATAGAGGTGTACCAATCCTCTCATTTCCTACCAACCTTAGAAAAGTAGGATTCGAACCTACACAGAAGAGATCAAAACTCCCCATACTTCCTCTATATTATTTTCTAGTAGAGTCAGCTAACAAAGCTATCGGGCCCATACCCCGAAAATGATGGTTTAACCCCTTCCCCTACTAATGAGCCCCCACGCAAAATTAATCTCAACTCTCAGCCTATTTTTAGGGACAACTATCACTATCTCGAGCAATCATTGAGTAATAGCTTGAACTGGGTTAGAAATCAACACCCTCGCCATCATCCCCTTCATTTCAAAATCCCATCACCCCCGAGCTATCGAGGCCACAATCAAATACTTCTTGGTACAAGCAACAGCCTCAGCATTACTTCTATTCTCGAGCATATCCAATGCTTGAGCTACTGGACAATGAGATATCACACAACTCACTCACCCCATGTCATGTCTTCTACTAACAATCGCAATCGCAATAAAACTAGGACTAGTACCATTCCACTTTTGATTCCCAGAAGTACTCCAGGGCTCATCCATAATCACTGCACTACTACTATCAACAATAATGAAATTCCCCCCAATCGCCATCCTCTTTCTAACATCTCATTCACTAAATCCAACCTTGTTAACTACCATGGCTATTACCTCCGCAGCTTTAGGAGGCTGAATAGGACTAAACCAAACCCAGATCCGAAAAATCCTAGCTTTCTCCTCTATCTCCCACATGGGTTGAATAACAATTATCGCTATCTTTAGTCCAAACCTCATCCTACTTACCTTTTACCTATATACTCTAATAACTGCCACAGTATTTCTTACCCTCAATACAACCAAAACACTTAAACTAACAACAATAATAATCTCATGAACAAAAACCCCCATATTAAACGCAACCCTTATACTAACCCTACTATCATTAGCAGGCCTTCCACCATTAACAGGCTTCTTGCCCAAATGACTTATCATCCAAGAACTTACTAAACAAGAAATAACCACAGCAGCTACAATCATGGCTATCCTCTCTCTACTTGGACTATTCTTCTACCTTCGCCTAACATACTACTCAACAATTACATTACCTCCAAATACTGTGAACCACATAAAACAATGACACACAAATAAGATAACAAGCACTTTAATCGCCTCCCTAACCTCCTCAGCCATCCTACTCCTCCCACTCTCCCCTATAATCCTCACTACCATTTAGAAACTTAGGATAGACCCAAACCAAGGGCCTTCAAAGCCCTAAACAAGAGTTAAACTCTCTTAGTTTCTGCTAAGATCCGCAGGATATTAACCTGCATTCCCTGAATGCAACCCAGATGCTTTAATTAAGCTAGGACCTTAACCTAACTAGACAGACGGGCCTCGATCCCATAAACCCCTGGTTAACAGCCAGGTGCCCAAACCAGCGGGCTTCTATCTACTAGACTCTGGCACTCTCAACGTGCATCAATGAGTTTGCAACTCAACATGAAACTTTCACTACAGAGCCGATAAGAAGAGGAATTTAACCTCTGTAAAAAGGACTACAGCCTAACGCTTATAAACACTCAGCCATCTTACCTGTGACCTTAATTAATCGATGACTATTCTCTACTAACCATAAAGACATCGGCACTCTATACTTAATCTTCGGTGCATGAGCTGGTATAGTTGGCACCGCACTTAGCCTACTTATCCGCGCAGAACTTGGACAACCAGGCACTCTCCTAGGAGATGATCAGATTTACAACGTGATTGTCACTGCCCATGCCTTCGTAATAATCTTCTTCATAGTTATACCAATTATAATTGGAGGTTTCGGAAACTGACTAGTACCTCTCATAATTGGCGCACCCGACATAGCATTCCCCCGAATAAACAACATAAGCTTCTGACTCCTACCCCCATCCTTCCTCCTCCTCCTAGCTTCCTCCACAGTAGAAGCTGGCGCGGGCACAGGATGAACTGTATACCCCCCTTTAGCCGGCAACCTAGCCCATGCCGGAGCCTCTGTAGATCTGGCTATCTTCTCCCTTCATCTTGCAGGTATCTCTTCCATTCTAGGAGCCATTAATTTCATTACTACTGCCATCAACATAAAACCACCAGCCCTCTCACAATACCAAACCCCCCTATTCGTATGATCAGTCCTCATTACCGCTGTACTTCTCCTTTTATCCTTACCAGTACTAGCTGCTGGTATTACCATACTACTTACAGATCGAAACTTAAACACCACATTCTTCGACCCAGCTGGCGGAGGTGACCCCGTTCTATACCAACACCTCTTCTGATTCTTTGGTCACCCCGAAGTATACATCCTAATTCTACCAGGTTTTGGAATCATTTCTCACGTAGTAGCTTACTACGCAGGCAAAAAAGAACCCTTCGGCTACATAGGAATAGTGTGAGCTATACTATCTATTGGATTCCTAGGCTTTATCGTTTGAGCCCACCACATATTTACAGTAGGTATAGACGTAGATACCCGAGCATACTTCACATCCGCTACTATAATCATCGCCATCCCAACAGGTATTAAAGTTTTCAGCTGATTGGCTACACTCCATGGAGGGACCATCAAATGAGACCCACCAATTCTATGAGCCCTAGGCTTTATCTTCCTCTTTACCATCGGAGGCCTAACGGGAATTGTCCTAGCAAACTCTTCTCTAGATATCGCCCTACACGACACCTACTACGTTGTCGCCCACTTCCACTATGTCCTCTCAATAGGGGCCGTCTTTGCCATCTTAGCAGGATTCACCCACTGATTCCCCTTACTTACAGGATATACTCTACACCCCACATGAGCTAAAGCTCACTTTGGAGTTATATTTACCGGCGTAAACCTGACATTCTTCCCCCAGCACTTCCTCGGCCTCGCTGGCATACCACGACGATACTCAGACTACCCGGACGCCTACACCTTATGAAACACCATATCCTCCATTGGCTCGCTAATCTCAATAACAGCCGTAATCATACTAATATTCATTATCTGAGAAGCCTTCGCATCAAAACGTAAAGTACTACAACCAGAACTAACTTCTACCAACATCGAATGAATCCACGGCTGCCCTCCTCCCTACCATACCTTCGAAGAACCAGCCTTTGTTCAAGTACAAGAAAGGAAGGAGTCGAACCCTCGTACGCTGGTTTCAAGCCAACCGCATCAAACCACTTATGCTTCTTTCTTATGAGACGTTAGTAAACCCATTACATAGTCTTGTCAAGACTAAATCACAGGTGAAAACCCTGTACCTCTCAAATGGCCAACCATTCACAATTCGGGTTTCAAGATGCTTCATCCCCCATCATAGAAGAACTCGTCGAATTTCACGACCACGCCCTAATAGTTGCCCTAGCAATCTGCAGCTTAGTCCTTTATCTCTTAGCCCTTATACTAGCAGAAAACCTATCTTCAAACACAGTCGACGCACAAGAGGTCGAACTAATCTGAACCATTCTACCAGCCATCGTCCTTGTCCTACTCGCCCTTCCATCATTACAAATCCTATATATAATAGACGAAATTGACGAACCTGACCTAACCTTAAAAGCTATCGGCCATCAATGGTACTGGACTTACGAATATACGGACTTCAAAGATCTAACATTCGACTCATACATAACCCCAACAACAGAACTTCCACTAGGACACTTCCGACTACTAGAAGTAGACCACCGTGTTGTCGTCCCCATAGAATCTCCAATTCGCATTATTGTCACTGCCGATGATGTCCTACATTCCTGAGCAGTCCCCTCACTTGGAGTAAAAACTGATGCAATCCCAGGACGACTGAACCAAACATCCTTCATCACTACTCGACCAGGAATCTTCTATGGTCAATGCTCAGAAATCTGCGGGGCCAACCACAGCTACATACCAATTGTAGTAGAATCAACCCCCCTTTCCCACTTCGAATCCTGATCTACACTTCTATCCTCTTAATCATTAAGAAGCTATATATCAGCGCTAGCCTTTTAAGCTAGAGAAAGAGGGTTACCTATCCCTCCTTAATGGTATGCCACAACTAAACCCAAACCCTTGGTTCTTCATTATACTCCTATCATGATTGACCTTCTCCCTAATTATCCAACCCAAACTCCTATCATTCATCCCCACTAACTCCCCCTCCTATAAAACCCCAATAACTGCAAAAACAACACCCTGAACCTGACCATGAACCTAAGCTTCTTCGATCAATTCACAAGTCCATGCCTCCTAGGAATTCCATTAATCCTTCTCTCTATACTATTTCCTGCCTTATTACTCCCCACCCTTAATAATCGCTGAATCACCAACCGCCTCTCCACCCTCCAACTCTGACTCTTCCATCTCATCACAAAACAATTAATAATTCCACTAAACAAAAACGGCCATAAATGAGCTTTACTCCTAACATCCTTAATAGTACTTTTACTAGCAATTAACCTGTTAGGCCTCTTACCATATACATTCACCCCAACCACTCAACTATCAATAAACATAGCACTAGCATTCCCCCTCTGACTCGCTACCCTCCTCATCGGCCTACGAAACCAACCTTCAATCTCCCTAGGCCACCTTCTACCTGAAGGCACACCCACACCACTAATCCCAGCCCTAATTATAATCGAAACTACCAGCCTACTAATTCGCCCACTAGCTTTAGGAGTACGCCTTACAGCCAACCTCACAGCAGGCCACCTACTTATCCAACTTATCTCTACAGCCACTACCGCCCTTCTCCCTATTATACCAACAATCTCACTTCTAACAGCACTAATCTTATTCCTCCTAACCATTCTAGAAGTAGCAGTAGCCATAATCCAAGCCTATGTTTTCGTTCTACTTCTAAGCCTCTACTTACAAGAAAACATTTAATGGCCCACCAAGCTCACTCCTACCACATAGTAGACCCAAGCCCCTGACCCATTTTCGGAGCAACAGCTGCCTTACTTACCACTTCAGGGTTAATTATATGATTCCACTACAACTCATCATACCTTCTAACTTTAGGGTTACTCTCTATATTACTAGTCATACTACAATGATGACGAGACATCGTACGAGAAAGCACATTCCAGGGTCACCACACCCCCACCGTGCAAAAAGGCTTGCGATACGGAATAATCCTATTCATTACATCCGAAGCATTCTTCTTCCTGGGCTTTTTCTGAGCATTCTTCCATTCCAGCCTAGCCCCTACCCCAGAACTAGGGGGACAATGACCACCTACAGGAATCAACCCACTCAACCCCCTGGAAGTCCCCCTATTAAATACAGCCATCCTACTCGCCTCAGGCGTTACCGTTACATGAGCACATCACAGCATCACAGAAGCAAATCGAAAACAAGCAATCCACGCACTCACTCTAACCATCCTACTAGGATTCTACTTCACAGCACTCCAAGCCATAGAATACTACGAAGCTCCCTTCTCCATTGCTGATGGTGTATACGGCTCCACCTTCTTCGTTGCTACAGGATTCCACGGCCTCCATGTAATTATTGGATCTTCCTTCCTATCAGTCTGTCTCCTACGACTAATTAAATTCCACTTCACATCTAACCACCACTTTGGATTCGAAGCAGCAGCCTGATACTGACACTTCGTAGACGTCATCTGATTATTCCTCTACATAACCATCTACTGATGAGGATCCTGCTCTTCTAGTATATTAATTACAATTGACTTCCAATCCTTAAAATCTGGTGTAACCCCAGAGAAGAGCAATTAACATAATCACATTCATACTTACCTTATCCCTCATCCTATGTATCCTCCTAACAACATTAAACTTCTGACTCGCCCAAACAAACCCAGACTCAGAAAAACTATCCCCATATGAATGTGGCTTCGACCCACTCGGATCCGCCCGACTACCCTTCTCAATCCGATTCTTCCTCAGTAGCAATCCTATTCCTCCTCTTCGACCTAGAAATTGCCCTCCTCCTTCCCCTCCCATGAGCCAGCCAACTTCAATCTCCTACTACTACACTTATCTGAGCCTCCATTCTTATCCTCCTACTAACACTAGGATTAATCTACGAATGAATGCAAGGAGGCCTAGAATGAGCAGAGTAATAGAAAGTTAGTCTAACCAAGATAGTTGATTTCGACTCAACAGATCATAGCCCTACCCTATGACTTTCTTTATGTCTCTTCTACACTTAAGCTTCTATTCAGCCTTCACCCTGAGTGGCCTAGGGTTAGCTTTTCACCGAACCCACCTAATCTCCGCCCTACTATGTTTAGAAAGCATGATACTATCCCTATACATTGCCCTATCCATCTGACCTGTCGAAAACCAAGCAACATCATTCACCCTAACACCCGTACTCATATTAGCATTCTCAGCATGTGAGGCAGGAACAGGCCTAGCAATACTAGTAGCCTCCACACGAACTCACGGCTCAGACCATTTACATAACCTAAACCTCCTACAATGCTAAAAATCATTCTCCCTACAATCATATTACTACCCACAGCCCTCCTATCCCCCCAAAAATTCCTATGGACAAACACCACCATATACAGCCTCTTAATCGCTACCCTCAGCCTCCAATGATTACTCCCAACATATTACCCTCATAAAAACCTAACCCCATGAACCGGTATCGACCAAATTTCATCCCCCTTACTAACCTTATCCTGTTGACTCCTACCCCTCATAATCATAGCAAGCCAAAACCATCTCCAACATGAACCTTTTACACGAAAACGAATTTTCATCCTAGCCCTAACCATAGTTCAACCCTTCCTCATCCTAGCCTTCTCGTCCACTGAATTAATACTATTCTACATCTCCTTTGAAGCCACCCTAATTCCCACTCTAATCCTCATTACACGATGAGGAAATCAACCCGAACGCCTAAGCGCAGGCATTTACCTACTATTCTATACCCTCATCAGCTCCCTCCCATTATTAGTAACAATCTTATACCTACATATACAGATCGGCACATTACACCTCACAATACTCAAGCTAACCCTTCCCTCACTCAACAACTCCTGAACCGATCTCCTATCAGGCCTAGCTCTACTAATAGCCTTCATAGTAAAGGCACCACTATATGGCTTACACCTCTGATTACCCAAAGCCCATGTTGAAGCCCCTATCGCAGGCTCAATACTACTCGCTGCCCTCCTCCTAAAACTTGGTGGATATGGGATTATACGAATTACCCTCCTAATCGGCCCTCTCTCCAATCACCTACACTACCCATTCATTACTTTAGCCCTATGAGGTGCACTAATAACTAGTTCAATCTGTCTACGCCAAACCGACCTTAAATCTCTCATCGCCTACTCTTCTGTAAGCCACATAGGCCTAGTCATTGCTGCAAGCATAATCCAAACCCATTGAGCATTCTCAGGCGCAATAATTCTCATAATCTCCCATGGACTAACCTCCTCTATACTATTCTGTCTAGCCAACACAAACTATGAACGAACTCACAGCCGAATCTTACTTCTAACACGAGGCCTACAACCCCTCTTACCACTAATAGCTACTTGATGACTTCTAGCCAACCTTACAAATATGGCCCTCCCCCCAACAACAAACCTAATAGCAGAATTAACAATTATAATTGCCTTATTTAACTGATCTACCCCTACAATCATTTTAACCGGAACTGCAATCCTCTTAACAGCCTCATACACTCTATTTATATTACTAATAACCCAGCGAGGAACTCTACCCACTCACATCACATCAATCCAAAACTCCACCACACGAGAGCACCTCCTCATAACCCTTCACATCATACCCATACTTCTCCTTATCCTAAAACCTGACCTTATCTCCGGAATCCTCTCATGCAAGTATAGTTTAACCCAAACATTAGACTGTGATCCTAAAAATAGAAGTTAAACCCTTCTTACCTGCCGAGGGGAGGTTCAACCAACAAGAACTGCTAATTCCTGTATCTGAGTCTAAAACCTCAGCCCCCTTACTTTTAAAGGATAACAGCAATCCACTGGTCTTAGGAGCCACTCATCTTGGTGCAAATCCAAGTAAAAGTAATGGAACCTGCCCTACTCCTCAATACTTCTGTCTTCCTAACATTTACAATCATTCTCACACCTATCCTACTCCCACCTTTATCAAAAAACCTACTAAACACCCCAACCATCATCACACATACCGTCAAAACTGCATTCCTAATAAGCCTAGTACCAACAACACTCTTTATATACTCAGGCTCAGAAAGCATTACCTCTCACCTAGAATGAAAATTCATCACAAACTTCAAAATTCCCCTTAGCTTCAAAATAGACCAATACTCCCTAATATTCCTCCCTATCGCACTATTCGTAACATGATCCATCCTTCAATTCGCAACCTGGTATATAAGCACAGAACCATACATCACAAAATTCTTCTTCTACCTCTTAACATTCTTAATTGCTATACTATTACTAACTATCGCCAATAACATATTCCTACTATTCATTGGCTGAGAAGGAGTTGGAATCATATCCTTCCTATTAATTGGCTGATGACAAGGCCGAGCAGAAGCCAACACAGCCGCTCTTCAAGCCGTGCTCTACAACCGAATCGGAGACATCGGCCTCATCTTAAGCATAGCATGACTTGCCTCAACCATAAACACCTGAGAAATTCAACAAACCTTCTCACCCACCCAAACCCCCACCCTCCCTCTATTAGGCCTCATTCTAGCCGCCACAGGAAAATCCGCCCAATTTGGCCTCCACCCATGACTACCTGCCGCTATAGAAGGCCCAACCCCAGTCTCCGCCCTACTCCATTCTAGCACAATAGTGGTCGCAGGAATTTTCCTACTTATTCGTACCCACCCCCTTCTAGCCAACAACCAAACTGCCTTAACCCTCTGCCTCTGCTTAGGTGCCCTATCCACACTATTCGCTGCTACATGTGCCCTTACACAAAACGACATTAAAAAAATTATTGCCTTCTCTACATCTAGCCAACTAGGCCTAATAATAGTCACAATTGGATTAAATCTCCCACAACTAGCCTTCCTACACATTTCCACACACGCCTTCTTCAAAGCCATGCTCTTCCTCTGCTCCGGCTCAATCATCCACAGCCTTAATGGAGAACAAGATATTCGAAAAATAGGGTCTCTACAAAAGATCCTACCCACAACAACCTCTTGCCTAACTATTGGCAACTTAGCCCTAATAGGAACCCCATTCTTAGCAGGATTCTACTCAAAAGACCCCATCATCGAAAACCTAAATACATCCTACCTAAATACCTGAGCCCTACTTCTAACTCTCATAGCTACATCCTTCACTGCAACCTACAGCCTACGGATAACCTTACTAGTTCAAACGGGATTTACCCGCATACCCTCAACCACCCCAGTAAATGAAAACAACCAGGCGGTCATCAACCCAATTACCCGACTCGCCTTAGGCAGTATCACAGCAGGACTACTTATTACATCTTACATCCTACCTACAAAGACCCCTCCTATAACTATACCAACGCTCACAAAAACCGCCGCTATCCTCGTCACAATCCTAGGCATTGCCTTAGCCCTAGAACTCTCTAACATAACCCACATGCTAATCTATCCAAAACAAAACAACCTCCTAAACTTCTCCTCCTCATTAGGCTACTTTAACCCCCTGACCCACCGACTTAGCTCTATAAAACTACTACACACCGGACAGAAAATTGCCTCACACCTAATTGACCTATTCTGATACAAAAAAATAGGCCCTGAAGGACTTGCCGACCTCCAACTCATAGCAACTAAAACCTCAATTAACCTTCACACCGGCTTAATCAAAACCTACCTAGAATCCTTTGCATTATCCATCCTCATCATCATCCTATCCCTCCATAGACCTAAAACCAATGGCCCCTAATCCACGAAAATACCACCCACTACTAAAACTAATCAACAACTCCCTAATCGACCTACCAACCCCCTCAAACATCTCTGCTTGATGAAACTTCGGATCCTTACTAGGCATTTGCCTACTAACCCAAATCCTAACAGGCCTCTTATTAGCCGCACACTACACAGCAGACACAACCCTAGCTTTCTCATCTGTTGCCCACACATGTCGTGATGTACAGTACGGCTGATTAATCCGCAACCTCCACGCAAACGGAGCCTCATTCTTCTTCATCTGCATTTACCTACACATTGGACGAGGACTCTACTACGGCTCCTACCTGTACAAAGAAACCTGAAACACAGGAGTCATCCTCTTACTAACCTTAATAGCAACCGCCTTTGTAGGATACGTCTTACCCTGAGGACAAATATCATTTTGAGGAGCTACAGTCATCACCAACCTATTCTCTGCTATTCCCTATATTGGTCAAACCATTGTTGAATGAGCCTGAGGAGGTTTTTCAGTAGACAACCCTACACTAACACGATTCTTTACCCTTCACTTCCTTCTCCCCTTTATAATTGCAGGCCTCACTACTATCCATCTCACATTCCTACATGAATCAGGCTCAAACAACCCCCTGGGTATTTCCTCCAACTGCGATAAAATTCCATTTCACCCCTACTTCTCCCTAAAGGACATTCTTGGCTTCACACTAATATTCCTCCCTTTAATAACCTTAGCCCTATTCGCCCCCAACCTACTAGGAGACCCAGAAAACTTCACACCAGCAAACCCCCTAGTCACACCCCCACATATTAAACCAGAATGATACTTCTTATTTGCATATGCTATCCTACGCTCTATCCCCAATAAACTAGGAGGAGTATTGGCCCTAGCTGCCTCCGTATTAGTCCTATTCCTCAGCCCCTTACTTCATAAATCCAAACAACGCACAATAACCTTCCGCCCTTTTTCTCAACTTCTATTCTGAATCCTAATCGCCAACCTTATCATTCTGACATGAGTAGGAAGTCAACCAGTGGAACACCCATTCATTATCATCGGCCAACTAGCCTCCCTCACCTACTTCTTTATCTTCCTCATCCTCTTCCCCACTATCGGAGCCCTAGAAAACAAACTACTTAACTATTAAAACTCTAATAGTTTATAAAAACATCGGTCTTGTAAACCGAAGAATGAAGACTACACCTCTTCTTAGAGTTCCCACTCAACTTACCTCGACTACTAAATTAAATCAGAAAAGGAGGAATCAAACCTCCACCTCCAACTCCCAAAGCTGGCATTCTACATTAAACTATCTTCTGATTTTTCCCCCCCTACACAGCCCGAATCGCACCCCGAGATAGTCCCCGAACAACCTCCAATACTACAAATAACGTCAACAGCAACCCTCATCCCGCCACTAAAAACATACCAACACCACACGAATAAAATATAGCCACCCCACTAAAATCCAACCGAACAGAAAACATCCCTCCATTATCAACCGTTACCAACCCCAACTTCCATCCCTCAACAAAGCCCCCAGCAACCACCCCAACAATAAGTACTAAAACGAACCCTAAACCATAACCCACAACACGCCAATCCCCCCAAGCCCCAGGAAACGGATCCGCCGCTAAAGACACTGAATACACAAACACCACCAACATTCCCCCCAAATACACTATAAACAAAACTAATGATACAAACGACACCCCTAAACTCAACAACCACCCACAACCAGTGACAGACGCCACCACCAACCCAACTACCCCATAATAAGGAGAAGGATTTGACGCTACCCCCAACCCTCCCAAAACAAAGCTCAACCCTAAAAAAAGTACAAAATATGTCATAGCAATTTCTGCTTGGCTTTTCTCCAAGAACTACGGCCTGAAAAACCGCCGTTGTACTCTTCAACTACAGAAACTAAAGAAAACATAGGGCATAACACAGGAACCCCCCCCCTCCCCCCCCTGCGGTTATGTCCTATGTATTGCAGTGCATCCATTTATTTTCCATATTAATAGTCCCCATCCGTTTAGAGATCCTCATAAAATGTAACTATTATATGCATGGATATATACCCGGACATAAAATTCACGCACAAGATCTAAATCCACGTTCCGAGTCATACGATCCTCCAGTTGATGCGCGCAGCATAGACATAAATGTAATCCAGCGGTACACGTTCTACGTGCATTTATGCTTCCAGAGTACCTAATAATTCAGTGACTTCAGGGACATAACCACATATGTCATCGGACTAAGCTCGTAAATCTCTAGTTTATACATACCTCCTAGCCAACACGGAAGTGATTAGTGACACACTATGCTTGGTTTAGTACATACTATGCGACACCTCCAGCGTGCATAAAGCAGGGACCAGGTTATTTATTAATCTTGCACCTCACGTGAAATCAGCAACTCGACGCACGTAGGATCCATCACGACTAGCTTCAGGCCCATTCTTCCCCCCTACACCCTAGCACGACTTGCTCTTTTGCGCCTCTGGTTCCTATGTCAGGGCCATAACTTGGCAAATCCCTTGTACTCGCTCTTCACAGATACATCTGGTCGGGGTCATACCTCACCATTTTAGTCCGTGATCGCGGCATCTCCCCGACCTTGGCGCCTTTGGTTCTCTTTTCTCTCTCTCTCTTGCAGATTACCCCTCAAGTGCAACGGGCGCACTGGTTTATATCCTGCACCTAAATTATGCGTTATCACCTAATCTCGATCTCAGGTCCTGCTGGCGTTACGGCTTATGGATAACTGGTATCACCTTGACACTGATGCACTTTGTTTTCCATAACTGGGTTGGGTGTAATGGTTTAAAGGCATATCCAGAGCCTCCCCCGCGCTATGCACCTTTCCGTCCATTTGGTTATGGTGAGTCCACAAGCTCATATAAATGGTACAGTTTAGTGAATGCTTGGTGGGCATATATTTCTATCAATCCATTCCATTTGTTTCCTCTAACTTTTTAAACAACACGGCCAACTTTTAACTAAACGTTCAAAACTCATTCGTTTGTTCGTGTTTGTTCATTCGTTTGTTCGTGTTTGTTCATTCGTTTGTTCGTGTTTGTTCRTTTATTTGATGCTTATTTGATGTTTGATACATTCATCGTTATTGGTACTGGAGTTCCATTAATAAATTAACAAATTTTTCATACAAACACATCAAATCCTCTAACAAACCATTAATAATCTATGTAATTTTTTCATTCTTTTTTTATTCGTTTTTTTCACTTTTTCTTGCGCTATATATCAACTAATTTAAAACCATATTTTACATCATGCACAATCAACTCCAACCCGCACCACACCCCACAATACTAACTAATTCAAAACCACATCATATGCTTTAACCAACCAACCCTACACCCACACCCCAAACAATAATTAACTTACACCCTACACATACACCCTAACACA